GTATAACATAGGAAGACTTTTTATCCATACTAAATCAAAAATTCAATTTATAATCCAATTCCAATATAGAATGCTATTGAATTTTTCGTCCTTTTCCATTCTTTCGTTTCTATAACCTACCTTCTTCGTTCTACTTACTTAATACAGACAATTAATTTAAGTATCCGACGAGGTATCAGATGACCGGTATTCAATGGGTCAGGTCACACCTAAGACCCAAACAATATAAGTGAGATGGAAAAAGGACGGATTAAAAGATCTAATATTCCAACATATTTACTAAAAAGGGGTACCTTGCTTGGTCTTTTATTTATTATTTATAAATTTATAATAAATAAAATTAAATAATTTTAATTAAGATTATTATATACTAATAGATTTAATTAATATTAATTATTAATATAATTAATTAATATAATATCCTCTTCTCTTTCTTGGATTGGGGGAGAACACATACATAAAAAAATTAGCATGCAATTTGAATGAGATAGATTTTTTTAATTAAAAATAGAGGATACACAAGTCGGAGTTGGAAAAGGGCTGGGCACTCTACTCCATTTCATTATTCAAGAACAATCAAAAAATAAAGTCAAAAGAATAACGAATATGGTATCTCTAAAAATACTGACATAGAGTAATATAACCGATCGTACCAATCAATCTAGATATGTCTCTTCCTTATCAATCGGTACTATTCCGTAGTGAAAGAAATAAAAATTCCCGCATTTCTTTTGTCTGATGATAAATATAAAAATATTAATGTGAAACGAAAAACAAAAAAAAAAAATAAGGATTCTTAGATCTTGCTCCCTGTCCCACTTTATCTGTAAAAAGTGGGAGATGAATTGATAAATTCATCGGATCCTAGTTCGGGACTGACGGGGCTCGAACCCGCAGCTTCCGCCTTGACAGGGCGGTGCTCTGACCGATTGAACTACAATCCCAGCGAGGTGTATGGCATACATATTCTTATGGTTTCATAAGAACATTCTATTCGTCTCGTCGTGTTGTAACAGAAACAAAAATGATATACTGATATCATATCCACATGGATATGAACTATAGCAATAATTACTAGTAATCGGTGGTTCTTTTTATTTTTTTTTTTTATTGTCAAAAATAAATGACTAATTAAAAAATATGGATAGATCAAAAAAATGGTTGATCTTTATTTTGACGGATAGGGCATTTCTATTTCTGGAGGACAAATTAAACTGGTTAGATCGTATTCAATGGAGCGGCGAATTTTTGGGCCGAGCTGGATTTGAACCAGCGTAGACATATTGCCAACGAATTTACAGTCCGCCCCCATTAACCGCTCGGGCATCGACCCAGGAAGAATTAATTCTAGGTTTAGTTATAATCCATGATTAACTTCCTTTCGTAGTACCCTACCCCCAGGGGAAGTCGAATCCCCGCTGCCTCCTTGAAAGAGAGATGTCCTGAACCGCTAGACGATGGGGGCAGATCCGCCCGACCATCAGCATACTATGCTGATAGTATGATAAGTTTTTTTGGAATTGTCAATATACAATATAATTATAATATATTATATAACTAGATCAAAAGAGTCTTTTCTACTTTGAAATTTTTAATATTAATATACAGAAATCTAGATAACTTTAATTTACAATAAATACGGATTAATATAGATATATATATTATTATGTATTATAATACAATGCATAGCATAGTATTATATAATATATATACAGATTAATTAAACAAAGTTATAGTAGTAGGATTCCCTTAGTTAGGGTAGTGCTTGATCCGACAGAAAAAAGGGATAAAAAGAATATTTAATAATATTTATTATAATTAGAATATTAATTTTTTTTTTCTTCATTCAATTTTAACTAATTTCTTCGTTCATCGTTCAGATGAGATATGCCTATCACTATCTCACTCATATTAAACCAAAAAATTCAAAAACGCTAGACATTTTTTTTTTTTTTGAATTTGGCTCGGGATATGAATCCCCCCATCACATGATTGAAGAAAATATCTTAACTCTATGTTGATAATGAGCTCTTATACATATATGTAGATATGTATATGTCTATTATATTATATCTATTATATATGTAGTAAACTCATAATTTAATTAAAACTATTAAATTTTTTAAATTGAATAAACAGGCCCTTTTAACTCAGTGGTAGAGTAACGCCATGGTAAGGCGTAAGTCATCGGTTCAAATCCGATAAAGGGCTTTTTCATTAAACTCAAGTCTTAGTCTTCGTTTTCCATTGTTAATAGTTCTAAAAAAAAAAAAAAAGGTAATCACCAGTATAATGAATTCTAATTAGATTATGGGTCGTAGTTATAAAGTTGAAATTTATTCATTTTCATAATTGTGGAGAGTCCATTTTGTAGTGACATAGTAACCCTCTTTCTTCATGTCTCATTATTCATTTTGTCTTGACTTGATACATAAATATTCTAGATATCCAATCCATCCCTATTGTTAATCGTCAAACTAAAGTATTCCTGCTTCTCCAG